ACCCCCCTACCTGCCCAATCGGAAAATGCGACTTCCATTGTTCTTGTTCTGGAGATACACTCCAAACCGTTGTAGACTGGGTTAAAAAATGTGTTCAAGGGGGTGGGGGTGAAGGGGAGTGAACTCACTATACAATGACCACTACGAACGAAGGACCAACTCCTCCTTCATCGTCGTTGGTTAATGGTTTTCACAAGATGTTTTGTTATTTTTATAGATGCGCCGGTAAATTCGTTTTGGTAAGGGACCTAGAGAAGCCGAGAATGAAATAGAATAACGAGGGGGGGCTATGCCCCGAAGCGCCCTTCCTGCTCGGCCGTTTAAGGTGGGGTTCAATTTGTTCATGCTTCTGTCGCCGTTGCAGCTAAAATAACGGAGGAGGAGGAGGGTGAGGGTGGGGGACATCAATTGGAATAGAGTTTTCAAAGAACGATAAGGGGTTCGATTCCTCTTTGATGTTGTATAGACTAAGCGCAGCTTAGCGCATAGCGCGCTCTCATTCGCGCGCGCGTATTCTCGTATCGTATGAGAACTCATGAGGATATCCAAACTCTCGTTGAAAGGCTTAAGACAGGAAGGACAAATCAAAGAGAAGGGTGGTTCGTAGATCAGTATGAACTTCAGCGTGAAGTGGTCGAGTTCACTCCTTCTAGAGGAAGGGATTCGTGTACTGATTGCTTGCCTTAGCTTCTATATCCCTCACTCGATCGATCTTATTTGTTAGAATGAATTCCTTATTGCTCTAAACCTACAGGAGCTACATGACTCAGGTAGCTTGTCTCCAGAACCTCCACTTCCCACATCGAGCTTAGAAACCCGGTCTTTTTGGCATAAAGACGGATTCCACTCATAAGAGGTCAATCTGAACGAGAATAGTTTATAAAACCCGTCTTTTTGGCTTCAAAATAGCTCTTTAAGCAATACACAAATGGAGACTGAGGAGAAGGCGCTTGCAGACCTTATTCTTTCGATCGATGCCGTCCACCCACCAAGGGAAGCCCCCCTTTATATGTCTTATCTTTTCTTTAATAGCTGCTCTTATAACCCTGGCTCGAGAGACCTTTTCTCACAAAGGAAAGGTTCATACATGTCTAGACTAACCAAACCACCCGACTTCGGGAAAGAGCTCCGCAAGAAGGAAGTCAGAGGTTTCATTTCCTTAGTCTTGACTTAGCTATTAACCCTAGCCAACTCTATTAAGCTCACGAGAAAGAAGACGCAGGTTTAAGAATTCCATAAAATTGGGTAGTACCGGGCGCGGGAAAGTCTCTGCTTCTTGGGGGGGGAGGTAAGTAAGAGAACCTCCGGACTACCTTTTATTAGTAGATCCACCTGGGGGAAAAAGATGCAGAAGAAATGGGACGTAGGTTTTTATTACTTTACTTGGGACTTTTCTTTATGAAGATAGCGGAAATTATACGGAGGAGAGAGTCCCAATAACTTAATCCTTCACCTTCACTTAGGGAGAGGGACTTAGGGAGGGACTTCCATATACTTCACTCTTAGAAGCAACCCTTGGGGTGGGGGCAACTGGGACCACCTTCCTTTACTGGAAGTTGGGCATCTATGTCCAGACTAACAAAAACTAACACCAGTTCATAATGCGACAACACAATAACTACACTATACTATATACTAGAGCTAATCATTCTATTATACATGCCATGGACAAACAACACTAAAAGATGGATTGACGTAAGTTACGAAATGCACTCAATACGATACTGCCATCACCGGGTGCCAGTCCAGATAACGAACTAAAAAAAGAAGAAAATGGGGCTTGTCCCAGAAACCTCAAAGGAAAAAGGGGAAGATGGAGGGGGGTACGTTCTCCCAAAAAGAAGAATAAAACAGGAGGGAAATCTTTCATCTTTTCACAGGTACCCCGGTTAACCAGACAAGCTGGAGAGCCTTCTTCTTATTATTATTACTCAAGCGAATGACTACAGCCAAGGAGCTGCTTGAAAAGCAAGAAGGAAAAAAAAGTCCTCTATTGTTGAGGGAATGCCCGACTTGGGAGCTCAGCTTAGGGATCAGAGGGGGAGCGGCAGATTAGGCGACAAAACCTTGTTCGCAAACCGAGACTCTTTCTATTTCTATTTCCCGCGGAAATATAGCTCTCCTTAGACAAATACAAAGACTTACTATTAATTAGGTGCCCCAAAAATCACTTCTAGTTATTTCCAAAAAAGGGGATCTATTTATACCTTTAAGCAGGAAGAGCGACTGGGATCTCTCGATCCTAGGATAAAAGATAGATTTGGATACCGCCCCTTCTCCCATGACTTCGGAATCGAGCCAAGGCCCACCACTTTAGTGACCGAGAAGGCCCGACAATCCAGAATGCCTTTCGCTTTGGCGCGTGGGCCAATCACCAGACAACCAACCTGGGGGGACTTCCTCAAAGAAAGTAAGACCGTTATGCGATATGCGAGACTACTCTTTCTCTTATGGCGATGAATGGGACCCCACTCTAGAGCTCAACAATCAGAAATCGAGCCAAGCCAAGGACAAAGCAGGCAGGGGATCCAGAGGTAGAACCGGGAGATCAAAGAAAGAATTACTTCCTCACAAAGCATAAATAAAAGCGCGCTAGCTAGGCATATAGCCAGGAAAAAGAGAGACGGATATAAGAGGGGCCGTATCCTCGCTGGAGCCAACCCTGTTTCTCCTCTCTGAGAGTCCAACCTTACTTATTGAATTCCCTCCATATCTATATTAGGGCACTCGAGCGTCTTTCATTCCCTCTCTCGAATCTATGCCCGTTTTTCGTCGAATTAAAGATTCAGGAGTTCCACAAGTACAGTACCGAAAGACTTGACAAAAGGAGAGTTACAAGCGGAAGGTAACGGGGAGACAGGAGTGAAGACGGCAGGCGCAATGGAAAGGGTTAAGGGCCCCCAACGCCTCTAAAGTCTAAGCGGAAAGGCTTAACTCAGGTAGAATCGTGAATAGAATCTTGAACCTCTATCGTTTTCTGTCTTCGAGTCTTGCTTGGTGTCGCCTTCTCCCAAAAATGTGATGAGCTTCAGTGCTGTCTGAGGGACAAATCCTTTCACTTGCGACTGCTTTACTCGCATAGTTGCATAAACCCGCTCTGTTGGGTATTCTAGTAAATCATAAAAGACAGTCATTGAAGGTTGCAACGTAGCAACTACTTCTCCTTCTCTTGGTGTAAAATAGACCAATAACGAGAACCGGTCCGGTGCCCTCTCTTTCGCTTTCCTCTCGCTCACCCCTATAAGGTTTGGCCAAGCTTTCGCTTTCGTTCGGACCCTCATAGTCGAGCCAAAAGGCAGTTACCTGGAACGAATGCTTGCTGGTCAAACTAAGACGCTACTAGGGAAAACCTTCTTGAAACTAGGGAAGACCTTCTTGAAGCAGATCTTGAACCACCCGAGTCTTCCGCCTTTTTGAATCCCTAGGGATTTCATATTCAAATAAGGGTCGGCTTTCGAGGAGTCACTTAGCCCCTTTCTTTCGTTTAGTAAGAAGTAAGATAGGCTGCCCCTTTACCCTTCTTTGAGAACCGAGCTGAAACTTGACCCATAGCCCCTTCAAGCGAGGACACATTGCTTGCTCTTTCTCCTCAGTTCGGATTGCCAGGGAATTCCTGACTCAGAAGTCAAGTAATAGACATAGAACTCAGAAGTAATAGACATAGACTGAAACAATGAAAGAGACCCCTATATCCATCCTATTTCAAAATACATTTTGACATCCAAAGTTTGACTCGTCCTGGTTCAAGACATTCCAGCGCTCTTTCAACCTCAACCGCTAGGTCTTCGATACGCTTTGAGAGCAGTAAAAGCCTATCTCTAACTCTAAAAGGGCTTATGCACTCCACTTTCCACAAGGTGTAAAAGAAAGGACCAAGCTAGATTATCGAAAGGAGGCGGAGAGCAGACAGAAAGGGATAACCGGAGAGGTATGCTAACTTTAGGAAAGAATGCCTTATTACTAGATTAAGGGAAAGGGAAGAATAGAATAGGTACTATCAAAAGATAGGAAAGCGAATGGACTCGATGAAGGATAGGTTTGCGAAAGCTTGACGAAGATCTGGAATTCATTCCCGTAAACGTAAATAAGAAAGAGAAGAATCCTTACCTTTTAGAAGGAGGAGAGCGGAGGTCAAACTCGTGTGTTAAGGCGAAGAGAGCTGTGAGTTGAAAGGCGAATCCTAGTCTTAGCAGGAATAGTATCTGGTCCAGGCCTAGCAGAACGCGCATTCCAAAGCAAAGCCTATTTGATTTGAAAAGGCTTCAAAGCAAAGAGAGTTCAAGAAGAAAAGTAAGGAATCAATTCAGTAAGAAAATCTTCTATGTGCCCTTACCTCCCCCGGTAGTCCCTCCTATCTGCTTTCTTTAAAGCTTGCTCGACGCAATAAGAAATAATAAAAAAAGCAGCATAAAAGAGAAAATCGTGAATGAAAAAGCAGGATACTCACACTCACCAAAAACGTCTACTCTGGCTTTCCTCTCTTTCCTTTCTGACTTCTTTCGCCTTAGCCTGTTTTGCTAGCGAAGTCAATCGCTGTGATTAGCATTCCAAGAACTTATCTTCTATGGATAGAGCAAGACAAGAACCGTCAGCTCAAGCATTTCGCTCTCTGCTGGCATTTCCTACCCGCCCCCCCCTATAGAATATAGTAAGGCTTTGGCTTTTATCTTCTTTTGAGCCTTCGCTCTTCTAGCCGGATGGAACGCACTTTTCATCTTTCGAGTCTTTAATGAACCCTATTCTTATGAATAAAGATCAAGTTGAAGCTTGCCAACCCTAGCCCTTTCACCTCCTTCGCTTCGCTCTTCTCACTCAAGCTTTGCTGACTTCGGACTGCCTACTTTAGGATTAGGCCCAGACTTTAGTAAGAAAGAAAGACCGGCACTGGCTAGCTCAAAGAAGACTTTCCTTGAAATGAGAATTAGAGGGACAAGCGGAATTTCGGTATCGGTAAGCATTTTAGCCTGCCTAGAACTGATGAAGTCAAGTCTTTCTGTCCCACTCATGAACTTTGCAATGAAGTATGTTTTACCTCCTGAACTTCTCAATGAAGCCACTAACAACTCCTGAACTCAAATTTTCGTAGTAGGAGCGAGCGAAATGGGAGCAGCCAGATCCGTAGAAAGGGGGGTAGTATAAAGCATTCACTGAATTGAAGCTAGGGAATTCCTCTAAAAGAAAGAATGCGCAGAAAGAAGCTAAAGGTTGGATTCGAAAGCAAGCGAGTTAGGCACATTATTAAGGCGAAGGCCAGGGAAAGCAGGAGGCTTGCTTTGAAGGGCTTGATTTGATTATTTTCAAATTAGAAGAAGCCTTCATAAGGTAGGGCATTTAAAATCAAGTTAGGACGGCCATTAATAGGTAGGGGGGAGGGTTGGCTAATGCTCAAGATAGGAAGAAAGGTTGGTTAGCCCTAATCAAAAGCGGGAGTGAGTAAAGCCTTAGGGGTTGGTTAGCCCTAATCAATAAGCGGGCAAGCGAAAGCGAACGACCCAAACCTATGTTAGGGGCGATGAAAGAGGCAAGGCAAGCGAAGAACTTTGACTTCATTGAAAGTGAGTGAGGAAATTAAATTTTAGACCCAAAAAGAAGGTCCTTCATAGAACCTTCCTACCCCTGTCTTGTCTCTGAGTCAGCTTGATCCGTATAGGGGCTTCCAAATCCGATAAAGCGGTAAAGCGGACAACCAATCTTGCGGACTAGCTTTTCTTGCCTTCAATTCGCGCATAGAATGCACCTTCATCGACTTAAGAGCGGCGCATTTAATAGCTCTTATTCTCTATAGGTTAGTTTAGAGGATGGAAGGACAGAGTGGAATGGATATCTTTTCTTTCTGCTCTCCGTATCCTTTAATCTTTAATAAAGCAGCTTACTCCCCCTATCCTTCATTCGGGTACGCACTTCGGCCATCTATAGGGTGCAGCATTCCCCCGCTTCACCTAGCAGCACGACGCTTTTCTTTTATACAAAGAAAGAGAGGGGTGCCTTCGGGAAGGCGTAGACAGGTAGTTCAAGGCTGAGGTCTTTCCAGTGACGCGAGGCAAGGGTGGTCGTAGATCAGGATTTCTCGTTTTTGGCTCAGAAGGGATAGAAAGCGCTTAAGGGTTAGAAGTCGTTTTCAGATGCTAGTTGTTAATCCTTAGTCTCTCCTCTTTCCCGGTCTGGCATTCAATGCAATCAGTCTCGATCCCCGGAAAGCCCAAGAAAGCTGAAACTTGCTGGCAAGAAGGTCCGAAGTATGATGGAAGAGTGAGCCAATTAAGATAATAGCGAATAACCTTTTCTTCCCTCCTTCCCCGACTTAAGAGTGGCTTAGTTTGTACTCAAGGCTCGCTTTGGATCCGATATAGCCGATCGATAGTTCGTCTTCTTTTCTTCTGCGATTCCGTTCAGATTTCCTTTGACAACTCTTCTTTCTAGTAGTCTTTCTGAACCAGTCTCAGGGCTTCGCTCCGAGGTTCCAGGGATAAGATCAGGAGAATGAATTAATTAATAATGTATCGGCATAAGAGTTCCCGAAAGTTGGAGTTGGTCTTCAAGGCGATCCTCACTTGAGGGGGCTAGTGCATAGTCCCATAATCAGCATGATTCGCCTATCTATTATTGAGCGCGCATTCTTGGCTCTCATTCCTTGACTCTTCGATTCGATCCAAAACTTAGAGTGCCCTGACTCTTCGAGCTATGAATAGTACTTTATTTTGGGCCAAGTCTTATTTTACCGATTCTTCTTTTCATCAATTCCCCTTAACATTAACAAAGGGCCGATTGCTTGAACGACTTGATTGAATTGAGTACCTTACGCGGAGCTTCCGACTCACTTGAAGTGGTAGGTACTCTGGGAAGTAAGAAGGCCCTCACTTTATTTCATTTATGCAGAAGCTTCAAGAGAGAGTTGCGAAAGATAACTAGACTATAGTAGCGGAGATTCTTCTATGGGAAATTGGCAAGATCAAAGTGAGTTGTGGGTTCTGGCTTCACTTTTCCTCTTTATAGTTCACAATGCGGCATAGCAGAAAGAATAAAATCCAGGACTTGTCTCAGCAAAGGGGTGGAAAAGCAAAAAGTCACCTCAAAGCAAAACCGTCAAAGTCGCTAGAAGACTCAAGCTCTTAAGGAAGGAGAGGGGCGTACTAGGTTTGCTCTTCCGGAATGGAATCTGTAGGAAAAGGAATAGAATATAGACATTGGTACAAGAACACAAGAGGAACTCAGAAAAGCCGATAGAAGCACTCATTCTTAACTAGCAAGCTCTCTATGTCTTTATGGGGGGCATACTCATCCAGATAGACGGGATGATAGACATAAAACACTGGAGAGAAGGGGGCACATTTGGGACGAACAGAGGTAGAGGCGGGGATTCAATCACTGATATACTTCCTGCCTTGACCAGCTGCAGATCAACATGCCGCAGGATTTATCGCAGCCCATTTTGACCGAATTGGTAGTTCCTGCATCCGAACGCTCCGACCTAATGGCTCTGACGCAAGTGTTTTTCGAGTTGGTCACCCAAGGTATTACCAGCCCTTGGGTACAGTGCGCGGTTCAAATAATCGCCTCTGGATCGTGGTAGAGAAAGAAGGGGGGGTCTATGCCTGGCGCCGAAGCTTTCTCTTCTTCTCCTGCCGGCAGAACGACCTGTGGATCAGATCGGTTTTAGAGAGAGAATTTCTCCTAGTGCCTTGGGGCGAAGCACGGATCGGATCATCTTGAGTTTTGGTTCAAGAGAAAGTCTTTCTTCCCCCAGTCCCCGCCCGCCTTAAATCATGGGTATGGAGCCAGCCTCGCTTCACAGCGTGGGGGAAGATCGGTTGAGAATCCCCCGAGGGTTGGTGACCATACTAGCGGCATGCAGGCCTAATTTAACACCGTTTCACGGGTGACCCTCAATAACATAGCCGTCTTATCTGAACCCCTCTGGTATGGGAAAAATGCTTGCTTCACAGGTATTTCCCGAATGTAGGGGGGTGACTCCCTACAGACAAGCTATCGCAGGGCGCTCGTCCAACGCCCACCAAGCAAGTTAACCATAACTCCAAGTCTTGTCTTGAAAACAACCTCTCTGTGCCGTTAGTGCAACATTTCTCTAGTGTACCTTTGGGGTAGTGGTAACGGGCTCCAGAGCATACCGGTATTCAGTTTCTCTTATCACCGTAGTCATTTCTGAACCAGTGATTTCTCAACCTGAACAAATAGATAAGACTAGGAAATGACCCCTCTTCAAGCTCTTCCCCGGAGGGAACACCCAGATAGACTTGCTTACCCCCTGCTAGGGAACCCGTGCTGGAGCAATGTAACTGGATTATAAAAAGGATATATTTCCACTTAGCTATTGCTTGAAAGAGTAATTTATCTCCGTAGCCGATACGGAGACTGTTTTAGTAAATGATGTTCATGTGCCTTACGCTGTGGGTTTCTTAGTGGTTAAGCCTGGTGAAGATGTTGGTGCCAAGCCAGATAATAAATTTCATACATATTTCAGTGAAGATAACACATTCATCAATGAATTTGAATTAAGGGAATGTTGTTCTACTTTCTAGAGCGTTTAGCAGTGGTTGCTTCTGAAACTAAGATTCAAACAGTTTACTTCCTCTCACGATTCGATGGTATTTTCTTAATGAAATATTATGCTTCTCAGCAGAAGTACACCTTCACACCTCTTGTGAGGAATAATATACTTTACGAGTGTTGAGTGTGTCGGGGAAAGAAACTGGTGTTCCGTATAAGAGATTCATTAAATCTTTTAAATAGTAGTCTAGCTATATTGGCTAAGACATTATGTCCTCAATTAGGTACTAAAGGCTCCATCGAACATGACAAAATCTCGATTCTCTCTATCGCTGAGAGGAAAGCGGAATTGTTGGATTATATGATCCAGGATATTCGTCTGTTAGGTGGTGTTATGCTGAAGGCTCAAGAGATTTTGAGTACTGAGTACAAAGTGGATATAGTGGATTGCATGACCACTTCAGCGCTAGCTATGAAAATCTTTCGTATGAACTATTACGATCCAAAGAGTTTTCCTATTCATATACCAAGTAGGAATGTAGATACATTCATTCGGCGTGGGTACTATGGAGGCCATGCTGATACGTATAAGCCGGTCTAATTTATACTACTACGACGTGAACTCCTTATATCCATATATCATGAAAAAATATCCTATGCCGGGTGGTAAACCTGTCTGGCATCGTAATTTGGAAGGCCAGGAATTGTCCAACTTGTATGGATTTATTGAGGCTGCTGTTGTGTGTCCTCGTACAATTACTCGACCCTTCTTACCCTATAGGGATGAAAATGAGACTTTACTTTTCCCAACAGGGTTGGTGTGTATTATAGCGAGGAATTTCTTTTTGCGCGCAACTTGGGTTACAAGATTTTACCACTAAGGGGATACTTGTTTGAGAAGAAGCCTAGCCCTTTCTTGTGACAAACGTCTCCGGAAAAAGAGTAGAAGCAAAGAAAGCTGGTAATGAAGCAAATATGGGTACAAGTTAATAATGAACTCGCTGTACGGTAGATTTGGTATAAATCCTGAATGTACTATAACAGAGGTATGCAATAGGGCTAGATATGATGATTTGGTCATGAGGGAGAATTCTATTATGGGAGATAAGCTGAGCGATGATTACTATATCGTATCTTACGTTAGCAATAAAGGAAATGTTGAAGACTCCGAGTGCCTAGTATATCGGCTGTTCAATTGGCCGCTGCGATTACAGCTTGTTCTCGTATTCATATGTACCAATTAGCACCTAAGTCTTATTACTTAGATACAAAAGATTCTGGTTTTATAATGTTGCACTGCACAAGGGTCTTGCTAAACAGCATGTAAATGTTGAATGGTTTCAGTCACAATACGGTAATCTGTCTCGAACAGAGGAGTTCACCGTGGAAAGATTATTCAATATTGATTGGAAAAGTCTAAATATAGGTAAAATGAATTACCAAGTAAGCCTTGGACTCAAACTGGGTAGCAAAAGGAATCCTGTATATGATGATA